TTTATTCCTATTTATTATATTAATTCTATAATTTGAATTTGATCCGATCAAAATAGGATTTTAGAAATAGAGATAAGGATAGGATTTTTTTTAGAAATAAGGAATAAAGAAATCATGGATAAATCCAAGCGACTCTTTCTTAAATCCAAGCGATCTTTTCGTAGGCGTTTGCCCCCGATCCAATCGGGGGATCGAATTGATTATAGAAACATGAGTTTAATTAGTCGATTTATTAGTGAACAAGGAAAAATATTATCTAGGCGAGTAAATAGATTGACCTTAAAACAACAACGATTAATTACTATTGCTATAAAACAAGCTCGCATTTTATCTTCGTTACCCTTTCTTAATAATGAGAAACAATTTGAAAGAAGCGAGTCGACCGCTAGAACTACTGCTCTTAGAACCAGAAAAAAATCGGCTTCAATTGACTCAAAATTATCAAACGTAGGCTGATGCTTTATTCAAAAAATCTGACAATTAAAATTGTCGTGTCGTAAGAAAAAATAAATAAATAAAAGAATCAAATCCGGTTGGGGAAGAAAAAGAAGAAATCTTTTTTTTTTGTTATTGAGCGTCTTCGCTCATCTTGTTTTGATGACCTTATCAGATCAGAATTTTTTTTATCATATTAATTTCTACTCTACCTTCCCCGAGTTCATTCTCGAGGGAACCCCATTTCATTTAAAGCATTTCGGTGGATTCCTTACGATCTCCTTATTTTATAATCTCATTGGAAATCATATAAAGACAATTCCTATTTGAGATAGCTATTTGTGCAAGTATTTTACGATTAAGAAGCAACTGTTTCTTGTACAGATTGTGTATTAATCTACTATAACTATAGGATCCCCGCGCTCCGCGAATTACTGCATTTATTCGAGTGATCCACAAACGACGAAAATCTCTTTTTTTACTATCTCTATCCCGATGAGCCGAAACCAAGGCTCTTATTCTTTGTTGAGTAATAGTTCGAGTAAGTCTTGAATGAGCCCCTCGAAAGCTTGATGCAAATAAACGAATTTTTGTTCGACGTCTCCGAGCTATATATCCCCGTTTAATTCTGGTCATTGAATAAAAGAAATTTTGATGAATAACTAATTCTTTCTTTCAGTTATTCTTTTCTAGTCTATTAATAACAAAACGGATTCTTCCAATGTATAAAATCAAAATTCCAATGGCTTTTGCTACTATAACCGTCCCGACCACGATTTTTCCTTTTTTCTAGGCATTTCATTTCGCCTTGAAATAAGAAATTGTATTGATACTAGGTATCAAAAAAAGCATATTAACTAAAATAAAGGAGTAAATAGAAATGGATAAATAAATAGTGGGTTCCATCGTTTCTATGGTTACTTCTTAAACGGTGAGGTCCTTTCTATACACCGGAGCTCATTCCTTCATTTAATTGGTAACTTGTACAGTTCACACTCTTCGGCTCTACTCATAAATTTTCCAGTAATAGATCTTTCACAACGAGATCTATCTTATACAGTAACGGTATGTAAGTATGAGGATTAATTGGGTAGCTGACCCTGTTAGTCCGTTCTTTGCAAGAGTCGAAGCATAATCTTTTTGGTTTTTAAATAGAAATAGGGTTTTCCCCGCTTAATGGATAAGCATTTGCTACCAATGGGGAATTTTTTCTCATCTTAAATTCCAAGATTGGATTTGCGCCAATGGAAACCATAAATTTCATACACAATAGAAGGATATGGTAGATCTATCTTTTTTAGATAGTGAACGGAAGAAGCCCATTCTATTCACTGGTACTGATCGTTGATACTGAAAAAATTGTTTCTTTTTTCTCAGTCCATGATCTGAACAAGTCGCACATACACCCTAGTACATGTTCCTCGGCGCTGAGGACATCCCCCAAGAGCAGGGGATTTCGTGACATTTCTAATTGGCTGTCTTGCATTTCTAATAAGTTGTTTAATAGTTGGCATGCTGAATCATATACATAATAGACTGGTTTAGATCGATCCTAACCAGATGATTCTGAATTACTTCTTTTTCTATTTTCTATTTAATAGGTTAATAAAATAGTAACCCCTTAAGTTAAGAAGGAAAGGAATAAGAGGGATTAAATCAATCTTAATTAAATTGTGGATTGGTGTTAAATCGTTGCTATTGCTATTTGTTATTTAACCGTTACAATATCCACAATTCCATAAGCTTGGGCTTCTGTTGCTGACATAAAAACATCTCTTTCCATGTCTTCGGATACAACCCAGAAGGGCTTGCCCGTTCTTTGTACATAAACCCTTGTGATGCTTTCGCGAAGGTTCAGTAGTTCTTCCGCTTCCAGGATAAATTCTGCCGCTTGTGAATCAAAAAAATAACTAGCAGGTTGATGGATCATTACCCTGATGATATAACATAATAAAAGGTTCTTCTAACTCACATAATGAGGCGAGAAGAATAGCTAAAGAATAATAAGAAAAAAAAGATAGAATTGACCAACCGTACAGGCATTTTTGCGCATTGCATACGGCTTTACAATGGAATTCTCTTTTTTCTTTTCTTTCATCGAAAAAAGAGAAAATATAGAGTCTATTAGACCCAGATCAATAAATAATCCAATTACCACCCTTCTTTTTTTTTCGGACAAGTTAAAAAATACTATGATGGCCCCGTTGCTTTATATATTTATTTCGTCTGTGATTCAGCAATCCCAAAGTTTCTTTTTTTTTTTGAAAAAAAAAATAAAGAAAAAAAAGAGTCTTTTTTTTTTTCGTACTCATAAATATTGTTAATAGCCTCTGGTGTGAAAAGAAAAAAACGTTTGTGACGCTGAGATGGGCCCACGACAGCTAAGATAAAATTGGAAATGCCCTTTCTCTCATACTACTCTTTCGATACATAATCTAATATTTTTTTTTTTTGAAAAAAAAAAAAAGAAAGAAAAAAAAATTTCATATCGAATTCGAAGTGCCATGCTATTATTACTTGCTAATTCATATTTCATATGGCGAAGGCATAGTCTTCTTTTTTCTTTCCATCAAATAAAAAAAACTCATTGGCGCCGAGCGTGAGGGAATGCTATACGTTTGGTAATTGTTCCTCCGACCAGGAGAAAAGATCCCATTGAAGCGGCCAATCCTATGCATATTGTATGCACATCTGGTTTCACAAATTGCATAGCATCATAAAGAGCTATTCCGGGTATTACCCATCCGCCAGGAGAGTTTATAAGGAAAACCATCTCTTGGGTATCATTCTCTATAGTGAGATATACCATAAGAGCAATAAGTTGATTCGAGATCTCGCTATCAACCTCTTGGCCTAAAAAAAATATTCTGTCTCGATAAAGTCGGTTGATTAGGATAAAATTGTATCCCTTCGTAGCCGTACAGGCACCTTTTGATGCATACGGTTCAACAAAAATTGCGAAAAAAAATCAATGTGTAGATTCCAGCCATCCTTCGTTTTTTCTAGTGGGTTCTAACTTCTAATTTCTAATGAAGGGGCTTTTTCTTACATTTTTTAAATAAAATGAAATTTAAATTAAAGAAAGATGAGTTTTGGCCCGTTTTCCTATAATATAGAAAAAATTCACTAAACTTAGCGCACAAACTTTTCATTGATCTATTTTTTTTCATTGGGATTCAATCCAAATCACGATGTCATTTTCTTGTTCCTGAATGGGTTTCGTCAATTTTTTATTCCATTTTTTTAGGTTTATGCTCTACTCCGAGTAAAGATCTGCCCGATTTTGATTTGCGCATATAGGACAAATGACCCAATACCACGTCTTTTTGCTATGATTTCATTTCCTTTTTTATTTTAATTTAATGCCTTTTTCTTTCAGGTTTTCCGCCAAATATTCAACATATTTCTCATATTATTCGATTGATTAACAGTTTGAAATCACTCTTATTTATATATATTTATAATTTCATTTTTAAAGAAAAATAGTTTAAAAAAAAAAATAAAAAAAAAAAAATTATGATTATGATATAGGTGGTAATCGTAAATATATTACCAATTGGGTTTTTTTCTAAACGGAGCCTGGACACTTCATTTTATCGGTCCAACCAAGCCAACCATAAACCAACCAAGCCAACGATAAATCATTCTAATTGAAAATATTAATCTGGATACCCCCAAAAAAAATGAAATGGATCCCTAATTGTACTTCATTCCACTTCACGCTACAAATTTTTGATAATTCAATCAATCTTTTTGGGGCGAAACAGAGGATATCTCGATCGGGCGAGAGAACGGGGGAATCCCATATGACCCAATATATTTGACAAGTCGCACTATATGTCAATCCAACCTGCATTTCCCTCCCCCAGACTTTGAAAAGGAACTCTTGGAACACCAATAGGCATTAAAGGAAAGAAAAAGAATTAAATACTCTATTTCACTTTGATGTGGAAGCGTAATAATGGTCTTAATAATATTGGCCTTTATCATATTTTATACATAGATAGAATAAGGCCATAAAATAAAGAAAGACAGAATGAATGAAAGAGAATTCTTACGAATAGGGCCTTTGAATGATGAACAAATAGGGATGCATTCATTCATAAAAAATAGGATCAACCCCCATTGCGTATTGATACTTATCGGGTATAGAATAGATCTGCTTCTCTTTTTTCTTCTGAGCCGAATTCTTCCCTTATTATTAATGGAATAGAACAAATATTAATCCTTTCTCCGAAAGAATCCACCGAAAAGGGGAGGTATTCCAATGCAATAAAGTTACATAGTGTCTATTTTTCGTTGATAAAGGGGTATTTCCATGGGTTTGCCTTGGTATCGTGTTCATACTGTCGTATTGAATGATCCCGGTCGCTTGCTTTCTGTTCATATAATGCATACGGCTCTGGTTGCTGGTTGGGCCGGTTCAATGGCCCTATATGAATTAGCCGTTTTTGATCCCTCCGATCCCGTTCTTGATCCAATGTGGAGACAGGGTATGTTCGTTATACCCTTCATGACTCGTTTAGGAATAACCAATTCATGGGGCGGTTGGAGTATTACCGGGGGGACTCTAACAAATCCGGGTATTTGGAGTTACGAAGGTGTGGCCGGAGCACATATTGTGTTTTCTGGCTTGTGCTTCTTGGCAGCTATCTGGCATTGGGTATATTGGGATCTAGAAATTTTTTGTGATGAGCGCACAGGGAAACCTTCTTTGGATTTGCCCAAGATTTTTGGAATTCATTTATTTCTCTCAGGAGTGGCTTGCTTTGGCTTTGGCGCATTTCATGTAACAGGATTGTATGGTCCTGGAATATGGGTATCCGACCCTTATGGACTAACTGGCAAGGTACAACCTGTAAATCCAGCGTGGGGCGTGGAAGGTTTTGATCCTTTTGTTCCGGGAGGAATAGCCTCTCATCATATTGCAGCAGGGACATTGGGCATATTAGCGGGCTTATTCCATCTTAGTGTCCGTCCGCCCCAACGTTTATACAAAGGATTACGTATGGGAAATATTGAAACCGTCCTTTCCAGTAGTATAGCTGCTGTCTTTTTTGCAGCTTTTGTTGTTGCTGGAACTATGTGGTATGGTTCAGCAACTACCCCCATCGAATTATTTGGTCCTACTCGTTATCAATGGGATCAAGGATACTTCCAGCAAGAAATATATCGAAGGGTTAGTGCTGGGTTAGCCGAAAATCAAAGTTTATCAGAAGCTTGGTCTAAAATTCCTGAAAAATTAGCTTTTTATGATTACATTGGCAATAATCCGGCAAAAGGAGGATTATTCAGAGCGGGTTCAATGGACAACGGGGATGGAATAGCCGTTGGGTGGTTAGGACACCCTATCTTTAGAGATAAAGAAGGGCGTGAACTTTTTGTACGTCGTATGCCTACTTTTTTTGAAACATTTCCGGTTGTTTTGGTAGACGGAGACGGAATTGTTAGAGCGGATGTCCCTTTTAGAAGGGCAGAATCGAAGTATAGTGTCGAACAAGTAGGTGTAACTGTTGAGTTCTATGGTGGCGAACTCAATGGAGTGAGTTATAGTGATCCTGCTACTGTGAAAAAATATGCTAGACGTGCTCAATTGGGTGAAATTTTTGAATTAGATCGTGCTACTTTGAAATCCGATGGTGTTTTTCGTAGCAGTCCAAGGGGTTGGTTTACTTTTGGGCATGCTTCGTTTGCTTTGCTTTTCTTCTTCGGACACATTTGGCATGGTGCTAGAACCCTGTTCAGAGATGTTTTTGCCGGTATTGATCCAGATTTGGATGCTCAAGTGGAATTTGGAGCATTCCAAAAACTTGGAGATCCAACTACAAGAAGACAAGTAGTCTGATGCCAGATTGCTTTGTTATTTTTCGCTTCTATTTTCTGTTTGTGATTTGACATAGGCTGCTGGAAAAATCTTGATTAAAATCGCTGCCTTTTCTTTGATTCTTGTTCTTTCTTTATTTTATTCGGGAGATGATTCCAAATAAACAGGTACGGAAGCTATAATTGTAAACCACGATCGAATTTATGGAAGCATTGGTTTATACATTCCTCTTAGTATCTACTCTAGGGATAATTTTTTTCGCTATCTTTTTTCGAGAACCGCCTAAAGTTCCAACTAAAAAAATGAAATGATTTTTCATTATCTCAATTGAAGTAATGAGCCTCCCAATATTGGGAGGCTCATTACTTCAATTAGTCCCCGTGTTCCTCGAATGGATCTCTTAATTGTTGCGAGGGTTGCCCAAAGGCAGTATATAAGGCATACCCAGTAAAACTTACAAGTAAACCAGATATAGAGATGGCGACTAAGGTTGCTGTTTCCATTATTATATAATTTCAAGATCACAATGGATCTATGATAAGATCGTTTATTTACAGCGGAATGATATACAAAGTCAACAGATCTCACTGAATACAAAATAAGATTTATGGCTACACAAACCGTTGAGGGTAGTTCTAGATCTGGTCCAAGACGAACTGTTGTAGGGGATTTTTTGAAACCATTGAATTCGGAATATGGTAAAGTAGCCCCTGGATGGGGAACGACTCCTTTGATGGGTGTCGCAATGGCTTTATTTGTGATATTCTTATCTATTATTTTGGAGATTTATAATTCTTCCGTTTTACTGGAGGGAATTTCACTGAATTAGATTCACAAGAACCACGAAGCCTCGCTTTTCAATACAAAAAGTGAAACTTTTAGTTCTCGGATTTTTTTATCCCATTCTATTTTGGTAGTTCGACCGCGAAATTTATTTGTTTCTGTATTTCCGGAATATGAGTGTGTGACTTGTTACAATTGATCCTATTGATAGTACAGAAAATGGGTCTGTCATCTTGATCGAGATAGTTTTATCCCGTCGGATAGCCATTCTAGTATCTGGAGCACGGAATATATGAAATGGATCACGAAGTATTCGAACTATGATTCATACTTAATATTCAAACCTCGCGGCCGGCCTCAAAATTCAAAGAAAGAGTTATATTATTTATAACTCGAAAGATTTTTTCTTCTTTCAAACTCTCATTTAGTTTATGCTTAGTTTGATCAAAGGACAAACC